CTGGAAGAGCAATGGGATAGCCGGAAAATCGTTAGAAAAGACTTCTTCTATAGGATGCTTTATTTTTTCATAGAAATATATTCGCTCAAAAAAGCTCCCAGAAGATGTTAATCGTAAATGACAAGATTGGTTACGGATAAAAAGTAAGATGGATTCATATTCACAAACATGAGAATTATATAGGAATAAAAAGAATCTCGAATTACTTTTTAAAAAAATAGAAATAGATTTATTTGAAATAATAAGACTATTCCAATTATAATAATCGTGAAGAAAAAGACGTAATAAATGCAACGAAGAGGCATCTTTTACCCAGTAGCGAAGGATTTGAACTAAGATTTCCAAATGAATAGGGTAGGGTATTAGTACATCCGATACATAATTTAAATATGGGAATTTGTCCTCTAAAAATGGAAATATTGAATGAATCGATCGTAAATTAGAATATTTTACAATTTCTGTCCCCTTTAAAGAAGATACTAATCGTATGGAAAATGGAATTTCCACAATGACCGCAAATCCCTCGGATATCAGTTGAGAATACAAATTCTTATTGGACCAAAAAACGTTATTTTGGTTAGAATCATGAGCAACAAGAATCAAACGATTCTGTTGATACATTCGAGTAATTAAACGTTTTACAATTAGTAAACTAGATTTATTGTCATAACCTACATTTTCTAACAAACTCGATTTATTTAAACCACGATCATGAGCAAATGCATAAATATACTCCCGAAAGATAAGTGGGTATAGGAAGTCATGTTTCCAAAATCTATCTAGTTCTAAATATCCTTGAAATTTTGCCATTTGAAATTAGATTTGAACTAGAAATGTAACTAAGAGATTTATTGGGTTATCAAATGATACATAGTACGATACAGCCAAAACAAGGTATTACAAGGTATTATAATAAGAAAAACCTCGGAAAAAGGTAAGACTCATCAACCATCAACGGACTCTCTATCCTCTGTCTTTTTTTTTTATTAAATTGGTTTATTTATGTTCATTCTATAATAACAAGATGATTAGAAATCCTTTATTTTTACAATCCAATCGCTCTTTTGATTTTGAAACAAAAAAAAAAATAAATCTTTTTATCAATGTACTGCCTTCTTTTACACATCTATCCCCACTTCATAATTCAGAATGGAGAATAACTAATAGTTAGGACTCATAAAAAAATAAATAATCCACTTATGGGAAAAAACTTCCCCGCGGCAAGCACTAATATATTGTTAACATCTAATTAGATCGGGGAATAATTCATTCAAAAATTCAGAACAGGAGCTCGTTACTTTTTATTTCCCTATAATTAGAACCGTAGCAGGGCTCTATCCATTTATTTCCTCGACCCAGCTGTAACTTTAGTTTCATTTTTTTTTCCACGCCCCAAGAATAAAAAAAAAAAAAAAATTAAACAAGGTTTTGACCGATACGGCAAGAATGAAATATTCTTAGAATTCTCCATTGATACGACATGCTGCTTTTTCCATTCATTTCTTTCAGGATCAGTCGCGGTCTTACAAACTCTACCGATGGTATGGACGAATCCATTGCTTCATACAAATGTGTAAAAGATGCTAGTCGCACTTAAAAGCCGAGTACTCTACCGTTGAGTTAGCAACCCCAATCAAATAGCTAAAATGTATAGATACAACCGGAATCCCAATAAATAAAGAAATTGAATTGCAAAGCGCAATCAAAACATTAAAAATGGCAAAACAAAAAAAAAAATATAAAAATTGTCAAATCAAAATATAGATAAAATATGGATAAAGTCAAAATATTTGTAGAGCAACTCTTGTCTCTTATGTTATCCATTATTATATTTTATTCATTTTAATAATAAAAAAACTAAGGACTTATTGTATCACAGAAAATCCAATGGAACCCGTTATTTGAATGAAATAAAATAAAATCTAGGGAACGGAGATAAATAAATGCATTTATCCACGATCGGATTATATTTATTTGATACATTGTTGTCAATATGAATGGAAATGTTGAGAAAAGAATACAATAAAGAAATAGAAGAAATAGAAAATAAATTCGAAATTGAAATAAAAATGGAAATATTATTAACTAATAAAAAAATTAATTAATAAACAAAATAGAAATATTAAAAGAATTCAATTTTAAATAAAAAAAAAAATAAGGACTTGTGTTGGATTGGCACTCCATAGATAATTGACATATATACAAAATAAGGTATAACCGGAAGAATAAATTTAATTAAATAATTAAAATAATAAAGTCGAAAAAATCGGGTTTATTCATTATTCAATCAATAAAAAAATAAAAAATAACTTAACCTTTTTATTTTTTATTATTTTTTATTTGCTCATAGAATTCCAACAAAAAACACCCCATATGACATGAAAATAATATCCAAATTGAAGACCCAATTATCTCTTGATATTTTTTCTATCTATTCTATCAATTATATCAATAAAATTTTATCAATAAAATATATTTTGATCGTTATAAACGACGACATTCTATAGTAACAATAATAAATTGAGTATGATATGAATAGAACAAGTGAGGAGAGAAAATAGCGAAGAAAAGATTATATAAAGCTATATCTATATACAAGTAATCCACACTCTCTTTTTTATATATTTCATTATATAATTTCATTAATTGAACTTCATTTGGTGATTAAGACCAAGTTCAATAAAAACCCCTGCCTTCTTTAAAATATCATGAACAGTTCCTGTAGGCTGAGCGCCTTTTTCAAGGAAATATAGAATAGCAGGAACATTTAAATCGGTTTGATTCTTTATCGGATCATAAAAACCCACTTTCCGAAGATCTCTTCCTTCTCTTCGGGATCGAACATCAATTGCAACGATTCGATAAATAGCTCATTGGGATAGATGTAGATGAACAATACCCCCCCCGAGAAACGTATAAGAAGTTTTCTCCTCGTACGGCTCCAGAAAATTCGAAATTATGTCTATGTATAGAATTCTAATATCAGATAAATCCATAAAATCATCAAATCAATTAAATCACGAATTCTCTTTCTTTCTATGACTTAAATGACTTAAATACTTTTTCTTATTCGTTCCAAAAAAAAAATTGCATCCTCATAACTCAAGTTGTATAATTCTCAAATAACTCAAGGAAACCTTTATAAAAATTTCATTTATTGAGCGGTCTTTAATCCCCTTTTGTCTGTCTCTTTTAGAATTTATTTTTTTTTTTTTATTCTAATCTTTTTGTTCAGACAATTGACAATTGAAAACGGTATTTTCTTGTTCCAGGATCCTTTATCTTTGCCTTGAATCATTGGGTTTAGACATTACTTCGGTGATTTTTAATCGTTTCAAAATGGCAGCAACATACCATTTTTGTGATTTCTTTCCATCAAATAATCATATAAATGGTTGATTCTTGTTTAATACACTTTTAATTTGATCAAAAGAGTTTTACCAATTCAAAAAAAAAAAACTTTGGATTTGAAACTTGCTTGAATTGGATCTTTTCGATTTATATATCGAAAATAGACTTACAAAGTTGTCCCAATTTATTGATTGATACTAACCCTAGATTCTTGCCCCCGAGAAATGAATCAATACTTTCTGCTCGAGCTCCATCGTGTACAGTAAATTTATATCAAACCACAATACCCCCTCAAAAAAATGAGAGGTCTAGTGGAAAAGAACAAATGATGTCGAGTCAAGAGCACTTTCATTCCTATATAATTACTATATTATATAGTATATAATGGTGGATGTAAGACTCCACAACGGATCGTGTCCTTCAAGTCGCACGTTGCTTTCTACCACATCGTTTTAAACGAAGTTTTACCATAACATTCCTTTAGTTTGTAACCCGTATCTAATTGATTCCATCATGGAATTATGAATAGTCATTGGTTCGGTTGGTACTGGTACATAGTAATCTATACTTTATCTATACTTTTTTATCTATACTTTATTCATTTTATCTATACTTTATTCATTCAATATAAAAATAAAAAAAAATGGGTAGTTTCTGAAGAAGTTTTAGCAAAAATTCAATTTAACTCCAGATCCAAAAAATATTAAAATATTAATTAAATAAAATGAAATAAAAATTATTAAAAAATTTACAATTATATACCAATTATATCCATAAATTATATACATATTATATATATAAATCTATTAAAATATATAAATTAAAATATATAAATAAATTGAATAAATTTAATTTATAAGAATCTATAATTATAATAAGAATATATAATTCTAATAATTTAGATCTAATAATTTATAATTTAGAATAATAATTAATATCAATTAAAATATATAAAATATAAAATATTTCAAAAAAAGATATATATTTAATATTTAAAATAAATAATAATTCTAATTTTAAATATAAATAAATAATAATTCTAATAATTATAAATAGTAATAGCACGAATCTAATAAAATCTAATAAAAAAAAAATGAAGTTTTTTTGAATCTGCATCTTCAAGTAACTTGATAGTGATAGGATAAATTCAACAATTCTATTTTTTGAGTGAAATGGTGGATAAAAACTGATGTAAGGGAAGATTCATTTTTTTTTTCATACTGATTGATAAGAAATAATATGGATACCTATATCTATCGAATAGACTAAACAATTGTTACTGAAAGAAATTATAGATATTCTATCTTAAATATTTAAGATTTAGAATCTTTATAATTTTCAAATTTAGAGATCACAAATAGAGTGAATTTTATCTGTGTCTTATTTGAACTCGATTCAATTTGTGAAAAAGATATGATTCCCAGAAGAATTATTAAGCATCACATTTTTCCAATATTCTTACTCTAAAATGAAATAAAAAAATGAAATAGAAAGTTGTTAAAAAAAAAAGACTGGAATCGAATCTATATTATTCTATATCAGAATATAAAATAATATTTTAATGTTATAGATGGATTGAAGTTATAGATGGATTGAATCTGTGATAATGTTATAATAGATTTGGTATGCTCTGGGACGGAAGGATTCGAACCTCCGAATAGCGGGACCAAAACCCGATGCCTTACCACTTGGCCACGCCCCATTTCTATTTGACACTAATAAACACTAATATTATTAGTAGTTGTTCGTCAATTCCAGTCTAAATATCTATAAAAAAAAATCTGATTGTTAATAAAATTTTGTTATATGTAGATATAAAATGAAACTCAATTTATTGATCATTACATATAATTCAATTAAGATATTGTATGAAAATATGATTTGAGAATTAAAGTTGAAGGATTTTTGATTGGGCGAGTTCAAATCAAAGAAAGTTTTTTTGTCTATCTTATTTTTATTCATTTTCCCCTCTATCAATAACTCAACTTATTAATAACTCAATCAAAATAAATACAAGTATCTTCAAGAACAATTTGTTATGCTTAATATATTTAGTTTGATCTGTATCTGTCTTAATTCTACCCTTTATTCAAATAGTTTTTTCGTCGCCAAATTGCCCGAGGCTTACGCTTTTTTGAATCCAATCGTAGATTTTATGCCAGTAATACCTTTGCTGTTTTTTCTTTTAGCTTTTGTTTGGCAAGCTGCTGTAAGTTTTCGATAAGATCTTTAATACTATTCTAGACAAATTTATGATTTATTCGAAAAAAAAAAAAATTCTAACAATTGATAAGATCAGATAAGTTTTACAGTATAAATCCTCGATTCAAATATTGAAATTATTGTACAGCCCTGATAAATTTTTATCACCCCTTATTCCATTCCTCATTCTGACCTCTTTCCATTGAAAGACCATATTGGAGTTCCTCAAAATATCTCATTTTGGATATAAAAGAAAAATTTTTGTAATGAAAAACTCAACTTTTATTACATATTACAATTCCATTTTTTTTTTTTTTTTTCTCTAATTATAAAAAACACTTTATTTCTTGGTGTTAAAATCCAAAATAAAATTTAAATAGTTAGGGTATGCGGTATAAAATAAAAATAGAGAATCTATTCTCTTTTTCCTAAAAAAAAATCTTGGAGATTGTTCGATGCTTACTCTCAAACTATTTGTTTACACGGTAGTGATATTCTTTGTTTCTCTCTTCATCTTCGGATTCCTATCTAATGATCCGGGTCGTAATCCTGGACGTGAAGAATAAAAAAAAAAAAGGGTTTTTCTTGCTTGATTTTTAAAGGTTCTTAGTAGGATTTTCTCTATTCCACACCTTTAACTATTAAAAAAAAAATAATAAATCTCGATTTCTTTCGCGATAAATTCGAAAGAAAATACCAAGTTTTAGATGAAAACGGAAAGAGAGGGATTCGAACCCTCGGTACAAAAAACTCGTACAACGGATTAGCAATCCGACGCTTTAGTCCACTCAGCCATCTCTCCCCCGATTGAAAAAAGAAAATGACTATGTTACATTAGTAAACAAACATAAAACTTGAAAAAAGCTCTTTTCCCTTCTTAATTTTGATTTTATTCATCTTTCTTTTCTATTTTTAATAGAATTTTTTTTATCATTAAATATAATTAAATTTATATATATATAATTAAATTTATATAATTAAATATTTAAATATAATATTATATTATAATATATATAATATAAATTATTAACATATAAATGTTAAATATAGTTTTTTATAATATAAAAATATAAAAGTGAAATAAAAAATAAACAATAAAATAATATTAAATTAATAAAATAATATTAAATTGAAATTCTTTTTATTAAATATTAAATTCTTTTTAATTATTTAATTTGAATTAATTTATTTATTATTTCATTTGAATTATATATATTATATATATATTGAAATATATTTAAATTGAATATAATATTCAAAATATATATAAATAAAAATATAAATAAAATCTTTTTTTTTTTTTTTTTATTTCATCCAAAGAAACCTTTTATTTCCACGGCTTGGCTTGGTCAGTACCTAGCTGGGCCGGGCCTCTTTTGTTCCAACGAATCGGAATAAAATTATTTATTTAATAAAGTCAAATTCATTTTTTAATAAAAAAAAGCTAAGTAAAGAAAAGAATGGAACTCTTATTATTTAGTTATTTAATAGTTATTTAAATGAGTTTAAATGAGTCCTCGTTTCCTAATCTTAATCTCATTAGGTCCTCTGACAAAACACGTTAACTTTCTAATTTTCATGATTCTTTTCTCTTTTCTGATCCTATCTTTTTATTATGGACGAGTTTTTTGTTCGACAAAAAGTCTATTTATATACAATAATCGGATTGTAGCGGGTATAGTTTAGTGGTAAAAGTGTGATTCGTTCTATTAATCCCTTAATAGTTAAGGGATCCCTCGGTTTGATTAATATACCACTCCGATCAAAAACTTTATCTCTTAAAAGGATTTTATCCTTTACCTCTCAATGAAAATTCGAGGAAGAATATAATTATTGTGATTTGTATCCAAGAGTCAATTAAAAATTGAAAAATTGGATTATGAAATTACGAAACATAATTTCCTTTTTTAATGAAATTGGATCAATACTTCCAACTGAATGAATATA